CAAGGCTTCACACCAAGTCTTCACTGACCTTAGTAGTGCATGCTTGAGTAGGGTCAGGCAGAACCGTTGTTGCCTGATGGGAACTTCCCCCATATTGCTATCAATGTCTTCATGTCGCACGACCTCTTAACATTACACCACTGAATCCCCAATCCTTTGCTTGCTGTGCAGTGACAGTACCAATATCCACTAATCGTTGTTTCCAGATACGGTTGCCGGTTGACATCTCTTCTAATTCGTCGATACGAGAAGCAAATTGTTGTGTGGAGGAAGAAATATCTCGACATAAGCCAAGAGGCAGATCTTGTGCCACTCCACCTGGTCGTATGAAACTGGCATGCATCCTGGCTCCCGGGACTCTTTCATAGAATTCCAACAATTTTTCCCGCTCTTCAAAAGCCCACAGGAACGGAGTTGATGCTCCCACATCCATAGCATGAGTAGTTAAAGCAAGTGAATGATTTGAAATTCGAGTGATTTCACGGAATGACACTCGTATATATTGAGCTCGTAAGGGTACCTCGCAATTCAAAAGTGTCTCTACGGCTGAAGAATGAGCGTGTTCTTGGGCCATCGTAGAAACATAGATAGGGTCGACGACGGAACGAACAACGAAACTTGACGACAGCTTTTTCGTACACGTTCACTTGCATCACATACACAAGTGCTCTCTGAACCGTGCAATAAGGTCACCCATAACACGGCTCTCCCACTTGAGTTACCCCCAGGCCATGCTCTTCCATGATATTGGAAGGCAGCCTCACGTCACCTTAGTGAGTGTATTTCAAGCAGGTCGCCCTTTGAGGGAATGACGGCGCCCTCCTTTCCTTTCCTTCCAATCACTAAGACAAAAGAAAGACCTTAAAGAAGCTTCGTCTTTGAATGAACCTTCCGGCCCCTTTTTTTTATCCCGCACAGCTCAAGTGTGCGACTCCGACTCCGTATGAGGACCTCCTTCCCTTCTGCCCACTCTCCGTTCACACGGTTCTCAAAGCGGAGGAAGGGGGAGGGCAGCAGGTACCACGAGCCCTCTGTCCCACACATCTATCCAGAAGCAAGTGTAGTTCACCGGTTCCACCGAATGCTCCTATCTCTCGGCAAAGATCGTGTGAGTGTGCAGTCTTGCTTCGGATGCTTCGCCATAGAATAGATCAACCCAGTTCCCGTTCTTTTCCGGTGCACTCGCTTTGTATCTCCGACACACAAGGAAGGACGCGGTGGGAAGGAAGCAGCCCTAGCCTCTGTCCGGCCGATCATTCCGCTGGCATCTCGCATTCACGCCCCCGTTTGACTGCCGCTCGGGGATGTAGTTGTAGATACGTTAGTCTTTTTGGGTCGACCACCAGTTATCTCCTTCTACGACATGCTGTTGTCGTCGCCATATGGAATATGTCACTTAGTCATCTCTGCCTCGCTGCGGGTCAGCACCTCCGAAAGAAACAGAGGACTTCATTCTGTGACTCCGCGATCGCCCTCTGAACGATCCAAATAAGGTAAAGCTTGAAGATACGTTTTGTACTCTATTAATTTCTCTGTGCCTCTAGTCGGGTGGGCGCCGGCCGGTCTTTCGGCCAGATCCCCCTCAAAACCGTACGTGCGGGTCTCCCCGCATGCGGCTCACGCCATTCGAGGTGGCCCAGCATTCATTCGCAAATCCTGTAGTGCGTCGCAAAGAAAGGCAAAAAATGGCAATAGCGCAAAGCCTGACGCAAAGCTTGGTAGCCGAACGAGCAAGCAGCTGCATTTATCTCGGCATTTCTCGGTGGGTTAGCATTGCTGTCTTTCCTTTGTCGGTGAGTCTCTTATAGTAGTGGTGGTGGTGAAAGCACTCGAAAAGCCGGAAGGCGAGGCGCTATGAAATGGAAGGTACGAGCAAAGCCTGTAGCAAAGCTACTTTCTGGCGAGTGCTTTGGCACTACTAATGCCGCTTTGCGAGTCATTCGCGTGTAGGCAGCGCTGTCTGTCGTACCGTTGACTCGCACTATTCATTGATTGGCTGGATACCTCTTTTTGAAAGCAAGCCAAGACGTCCTTCCATTTCCGTCAAATGACCCGGCCTCCCCTGGCTCTGACACCGTCCGGGCTCCCCCCTATGCTCCCCCGGCGCAGGCCTCCCACGCTTCGCGCCTGCGGCGTTTTCGCCAGACGGTCTTTGCCAGTAGTGCCATCCTCCCCGCTGGCTTGATGGGTTGTCCCTCCGCTGCTGCGTTATGTTAGGCTATGGATTACTGGAACAAGTGTAGTTGAATGGGACAGCAGGCGGGTTACACGTTCCACTGTGCCGAGATGTGAGGTGCAGGTGGTGATGATCACCCCGGGGTATGCGCTAGCGCCCTTGACGGGCACTCCAGGACCCGCCAACGCTCGTTCAAACCCGGGTCGGTCCTCCATTCATCCGACCTGAGGTGTGGATAACGAGGCCACCTTCACAACCTTCTCCCTTCTGTCCCGTGTGGAAGGTAGGGCGGTTCGCTTGAGTTGCTCAACCGCCCCTACTTTGCCCGGTGCTCATGACGCGCTACGGAACCTCCACCGTGCCGGGGGACCAAGCAGGGCATAGCTAGCGGCATAGGAGCCGACTCGGCGTCAGCGGCTTCGTGCCGCACTGGAGTGATCCAATATGCGGTTCCGCACGTTCCACCACTTCTCCGTTCATTTCCAATACCGATCGTGAAACACCATGAGCAGCAGGATGTTGAGGTCCGGAATTCGAAGTGAAATTCTTGATCCTAGTCGTCATGGGACTTTTCTCAGAAAGAAGAAAGAGATTATGGACGGAGAGCTTGTCCAGTACCACCAGTACCTGAAATGCATCTCCTTCGCCCGCGCGCGTCTACCTGGCGCTTTAGCCGCCTTGCATGCCAAGCGAAGCGCTATTGGCGAGCTCACTGAGCGATGATTGATACAGTCAGTCAGTGCCCTCGATTTCTTGTTCCAGAGAGAAGGATCATGGCGCCCTAAAGGCTAAAGCTAAAGAGCAAACCAAACCAAAAAAGCACTCGCTTCTTAGCCAACCGACCACTTGGTACCAAGCAACCGGTTAGCTGTTGCGCTTTCCAAGTAGAAGAGTGGTCTCTGACTATCAGATAGTTAGTGGAACCTCTTTTTTGTCTTGAAAGAAAGTGAGTAAGCGTAGCGAAGCGTATACGTTAGGTAAGTCAGCGGCGTAATAAGCCGGCCTGCCTTTGTTTGAAGACCCCAATGGCACGCACATTAATTGCCAGTGTCCCAGAAGAGAACAGTTGATTGAATGAAGTGGCTGGCGTGGCGAGCCAAATCTGTGGTTGGTGCCATGCATCATGCCCGCAGCCTGCCACCTGCTCTTGTCATGCACGCTCCCCACGCTTCATAACATGGGGGGGCTGTTTGCCTTTGGTAAAGATGGGGAAGACCTGCTCGCTGACCCCTCTCTTCCTATGGAACCAAAAGCGGGGTCATCTATAGGGCGTATCAGACTAAAGAATTAGCGGCAGTCAAGGTCTGTGCGATCAAATTGGCGCCCTCGTACCTGTGCAGTTCGGGCAGGGCTCCTTTTCCATCTAAGCGGGAGCTGGGTTCGACGGAAGGAAGGGCAACCAACCGTTCAGAATGCAAGGCGTGTGTGGAAGCAAGCAGGCAGGAATGGAAGCTGCGCTGCGAATGGGTGTAGTGGTACCATTCTTTGAAGATGAGAGAGACGAGGAACGCTCTTGGCGGCCTTGGAAATGAAAGTCAGTGGAAGGAAGAAGAACCACGGCAGAGGAGAAAGGACGGATCACCTGCCGATCTTTGATCCAACAAAACTATGCCAGAAGACTGAATTGACCGGCAAAAGCCATCTCCAGCCATCTCCGCTCATTGATGAGACGGCGACATAGAGAAGAAAGAAAGGTGACCTACCGAAGTGTAGGTAGGTGGGATCGCGGATGGAATCGAATAGCGAATGCACTTGCGGTTCTGACGGGTCCTGCATCTACTACCTAATGCAATTGACCGACCCGGCATCTCTTTCGTTCCATAATGCCAGAGCGGAGTTTGATACTGGTTGGATTGGTGTGAACGAGCGCTGCGGTAACGAGCCGTCAGAAAGAAGGGCATTCCTTCCGCCGTCATTGACGTGGTGAGATAGATAGACGTCCAATCCTGCAGCAGTGCTCGGTCTGTCTGATCTCACACTTCCATCAACCCCTTCTACATCCAATCAATCGATCGATCAAAACCTTTTGCCGGTAGTCCAACTTGATGGAAGGGTCGGGAGCAAAGCTCAACGTCGCGAGCAAAGTGAAACGTCGCGAGCAAAGCTAAACGAGCAAAGCGTCGCGAGCACTCTTGCGAGCGCTTTCACTTAATGCAAAGCATCGCGATAGAGTGCTTTGACTTGCGAGCGCTTGAACTTAATGCAAAGCATCGCGTGCGAGTGCTTTGACTTGCGAGCGCTTTGTGCAAAGCCCAAACGAGCAAAGCTCTCTTGCGTGCGAGTGCTTTGAGCGTGATATTGCGAGTGCTTTGAGCGATAGAGTGCTTTGAGTGTGCGAGTGCTTTGACTTGCGATAGAGTGCTTTGAGTGATAGAGTGCTTTTCACGCTTTCTCTTTTTCAAGGGTCGCATTAGGCTTCCATTCCATTGAACAAGCTCCACCTTGTGGAACGCGGAAAGGTTGTAGGCTGCCGTTGAACGCTTCCACTTGGCCACGGAAGAAGGCGAAGCTGGGCGAGAGACTGGGCCAGCTTACTGCTTACTGCAACGTTGGTGGAAGTTGCTCCATAGACGGAACGTTGGTTAAGGTCTTCGGGAGGGGAGGACACCACTCCGCACCGTAGGTGGGGTGCCATGCCTAACAAAAAGAAAACGCACAGGCCACAAACAAAAGCACGGGGGCGAACAAAAGAGATGTATGGCGGAGGGGGGGGGGGAGAGAAAGAACGCATGCATGGCCGTCGGAGGTTCGTGAAAGGGCAGGCACATCTCAGGAAGAATGAATGGAACGGAGAAGTGGTTCTCGTCTTGCTTGCAGGGAGAGAGGAAGGGACCCCCTTTTCCAGCCAGCCGAGCGATCGAAGAGACGGAGCGAGCTCCATCCGACTCCGCGAGCGATCACTCCGCAATGAATGTGCCGGCCGGGCCGGGAATGAGTACTATCCCCTACGGGAATCGAACCCGTGTCTTCGACATGAAAAGACGATGTCCTAACCACTGGACGAAAGGGACCACAAACCCATTCTTCATATAACAAACCTCCGCTCCGAGAATAGAAGTCAGTGGTTCGTTTTTCTTTCTATACGCAATTCCTTCGTTTGTGTTCATGTTGGCGATTGATGATGGGAATGAAGCGGGTCGTCCCCCCGGGTTCCCCCACCAACCAAGTGAGACACCAACCACGCCCCTTCCCTTTCTCCGATCATCAAGCCCCCTGATCCCTTTCTTTTTCTTTCATCCCCCCGTCCCGTTCTTTCTAATTCAACAAAAAAAAGAGGCCCGGGATGTTTGTTTGAAGTGGCGAAGGCAGAGAAAGTACGAAAAAAGTACGTTAAGGGTGACTCACTTAGTCGAAAGGAAAGGGAGGCTTTATGAAAACTGGTTAAGGAAAGCATAGGTTATGAAATAGCTTAGCCGAACTATGAAAAAAAAGAAGAAGAATGGTTATGAACGGGAGCTGTGGAGACTACACTAAGGTACGGAGTTGCGTCAGCTTAATAGAAAGATATAGAAAAGGCTAAGGGCTTCTATTCTCTTCACTTACACCTTCCACTGTAGCGGAGTCTAACGAGGCTCAGGTGCGGAGCCTTCCACTGTGGACCGAGACTACGCAAAGGTATAACACCATAGAAACTTCGCTGACTTTCATTCAAATCCACCTTTCTTTCGCGTAGCTCAATCAGAACCCGGAATAGCGGAAATCGGTTCGTGTTCAGCTTCAAAAGTCCGTCGTCTTTGCCCAAGTGTGAACTGCAGACGACTCTCCTTCGGTTCCGTTGGGTTAAGTTAAACCAACCCGAATGGGAAGAAGAGGGTCACCGGCGGCTACGTGACGCAGGTATGCGACCCCCTGCGGTCTACTTTTGACATTGATTTGCGGCCATTGGGAAGGGAACCGAAGGAGGCAGTAGGAATGAAAGAGGCGGGAAGCTACCGCTTTGCGAATGCAAGCTTATTGTAGAGCCTTCTGACTTCTATAGAACCGTATTTGACTATGGAAAAGATACCCAAGGGTGGATGGATTCAGTCAGATAATCGGAGTGACAGATGGTGATTTGGTTGGTTGCGAAAACCGGAGAAAGTCGGGAACCGTCGGTGACCTTTTGAATCAAAGTAGCGACGAGCCGAGTACTACGAAACCTAGGGGGGAGAGCAAAGCTTCTACGACAGCTGCGCTTCCTCCTTCTGGCGACACTCTTCCGGCGACTAGCTTCTCCAGTGGGTGGCTTGCTTGGTAAGCAAGCTACCTTCCGCATCGGTCAACCCTATAAAAAAAAGAGAAAGAGGTCATACCAAACTGAACTAGTTAAGGCTAACTATAGATATTGTATTTATTGACTATCCATAGGGGACCCTACTGAAAAGGAAAAGGGGGAATCGCCGTTTCACATCCGCCCCTTTCACCCTTTGGCCCAACATGATCACGAACGAACACAGAGAATTTCGTAGATAGGAGGACGAAACGAACCAACCCACTTGTCCTGATCTCCACGATGGAGGCGCTTTCGGCGAGAAAGAGAAAGGTGGCCCCTTTCGTTTCGCCCAGGGGACATCGTCGGAGAACAATGTCGGAGGGGGAGAACTCTCCGTTGGTTACGTCCTTTAAGGACCTAACTATTAGGAAAGAGATAGAAAGAGAAGATTGAGTTTTCACCACCATACATATAGTAGTAGCGCGCTGCTACGTCAAGCTATAAGAAAGCATCGCTATTGACTGCTATTGATTGAGACTTTCGAACTTCTTGTCTTGCTATTGAGAAATAGAAAGATTAGATCAAAGCACTCGCACGCAAGTCAAAGCACTCTATCGCAAGTCAAAGCACTCTATCACTACACTCTATCGCTCAAAGCACTCGCACGCAAGAGAGCTTTGCTCGTTTGGGCTTTGCACAAAGTGAAACGCTCTAAGTCAAAGCACTCGCACACTAAAAGCACGCGATGCTTTGCATTAAGTTCAAGCGCTCGCAAGAGTGCTCGCGACGTTGAGCTTTGCTCGCGACGTTTCACTTTGCTCGCGACCCTCCCGACCCTTCTGTTTAGCTTTGCTCCCTCCCTCCCGACCCTTCCATCAAGTTGGACAAACTCTTTCTTTAAAAACAATTGCTATGAAAAAGGGAACCAGATATCCTTTTGGAAAAAATAGAGAAAGAGATAGGGCTGAGCCGATAGCAGGGCTGGGTACGATGATGGGCGAGAGAGGGAACCTCGGGATGGATCGGGAAAAGTGACCTCCGGCTCCGCCCACGACTTCCTTCCCTTCGCGTAGCTCAGGTGACTTCGTTCCTCCCAGAATGAATTCGCCCGACCAACCCTCCTTTTTTTCTTTCATTGGCCATGATTCAGGCTGACGGACCCTACAGGTTTGGTTGGTCTGGTTGTCCCCCCGGCGGTGGCCGGGCGGGCCCCGGTTCCATCTTTCCGATTCCACCGTGACATGGATAAGGGTTTTTTGGGTGCTGGGTTTGCCATATAGGAAGAGCTGCTTTGTCTTGATGGGCCTTGGGTAAAGCAGTTGACATGCAATCCAGTCCAACAAAACGTACTTTTCTAGCAATTCTTCAGGTGTATACTCGTCAGGATCCCCATGCTCGGCCAAATATGTGGTAATCCTGTCTTGAAAGGTAAGGCGACTTTGTTTTAAGGCATCTAGGTCCTCATGTATTCTCCTAAGATTGGAGTAGGATCCAAGAAGTGTCGCAGGACAGGACTGTCATAAACATCATACCAGCTTGGACACTTCATAATTTCCTGTAGAATCAAATCTTTGGAGACGATATCGGAGCTCTTTTTATGCTTTTGACTCGCACTTGCGAAGCTCCTTAATTCCTCAATGGAATACTTCCCCCAAACCAGAGGGCTTTGGTCCTCCTTAAATACGTAAGAGCACAAGGAGGGAAATGCTCTATGGAAGGATACATTGCAGCACCTACCCTCAAACTCAGTGAAGCACTCTCTAACCCTTTTGGCGGCTGTGTATCGGGTAGCGCTTTTATTAATCACAGCCGCGTGGAAATGTATGCTGTGCTCCTGCGCATGCTTCTCTGTAGCTACAGCAATAGCTTCACAATCAAAAGTGTTACGCAACCTGCTAACAACATCCGGCGGGGTAAGGTTCCTCGTCTCGGCATGGGCAAGGGTAACTAACAAGAAAGGACGAATGTTGGAACTCTTACTACTCATTTTGCGTGACTAGTTTGACACTCAACGTGTATCACGCGCATTATTTTCTTTATTTAATGATGCTAAACCACTAAGGCAAGCAACAAGCAAGAGCGAGTCAAAGCAACAAGCCAGACTCCGCTCCGGTCCGGCAAGGGAATCCAGCTCGGGGAGCGGGATGACCGATCGACGGAGGGGCCTTGTGCATGAAAAGGCCCCGGAGTGGGGTGAAGGAGGCAAATCAACCTCCTCCTCGTTCTACTTGCGATAGCAGATAGCACGAATGCCAGTGAAGCACTTGAACTAAAGCTCTAAGTGCGCTTCTTTCTATCTCTATCTCGGCTTGGTTCTTTCTTTTGCAGTTGGTTGTTGTTGCCCGGGGCGCCTAAGCCCGACGTGGAGGAGGGCGCCCCCCCGAAGTGAGGAGCATGGGGCCCGGCGCTAGGAGGGCGACGAACGAGGCCTGCAAGTGAAGACCGAGGGACCCGACGATAGGAGGAGGGCTGAACGCTCGCGAAGCAGTCAGCAGGTTGGAGCAATGGGTAATCCAACTAACCACTGGAGCCCTGCGAAAAACCCTAACTCTAGTCTATAGGGGTTTTTCGCGCTTTCGGGTGCCCCAAGAAGGCCAAAATCCTTCCCTAAAGGGTAGTGACTCGCGTGTGTTTTGCACCCGCAAGCCCGCACTCTGCACCCGCAAGCCCGACGTTTGCACCCGCAAGCCCGACCCGACGTTTGCACCCGCAAGCCCGACTTTGCACCCGCAAGCCCGACGTTTGCACCCGCAAGCCCGACCCGACGTTTGCACCCGCAAGCCCGACTTTGCACCCGCAAGGCTAACTAAAATCGACTAACAAATTACTATGATCGACTAACATCTTTCGTAAGGAAGAAGAAGATTAGCGAGCGTATGGAAAGGACGAGTCACCACTGGGCATCCGATATGATATGATATATTATCTATGACATATCATAACTAGTGACTAGTGAACTCAATCATCAATGGACCAGTATCTGAGGGCGCCGCCATCGCGGCCGGAGGGTCCCAAATGGAGTTCCTCATTCTCCGTAGGCGTAAATTCATATTTATGAAAGGGGAACACGATTCTTTCGGAACACAAAAAATCAGCATTCGAATTCGATGCTTCTGCGTGTTGGCTATCCTGCCCCGGCGGGGATGAGGGGTCTTTTACACGCAACATAACTTTATCATCATCTTCAGCTTCTGGAAAAGAAGAAAAGTATTGGCTTTGCTGCACGTATAGTTGTGCCCTCTTTATGATGTTAACCTCGACCCCGTCCTTGCTTGTTTTTGTGGAGCGGAGGAGTGCGGGCCATGCCATAAAATCAAGCTCGTCCTCGTAGGGGTGCCTTCTAAGATTGAAGGAGCCACCTGAGTGCCGATCACTAAACATTTGAATACGCAGGTGCAGCAGCCGCGTAGTGTTGTGTAGCTTTTTTAGTGGTATGATAGCATACCTGAGCAAAGTTAAGTCAGGGCAGAGGATTAAGGATCTCGGTGTTAGGGACAGCAACACGGTTTGCATACCATCCTCCTCCTCCTCCTGGTCAAGCACAGTGTTCATTAGGGGCCCTTCGTCAGTAGTTGTGCGGCATAGGCCAACTTTAGGGGCCTTAATGAAGTATTGCGCAAAAAGCTTTGCAC